CAGAAAAATAAATGAATTGGGAATTTGATCTGTTCAATGAGATAAAGACCTAATAATCAGAAACAATATAGAATTTCTTTTTTTAGCACTTAAACTTTTCATCGATTCAATTGTTCGAAATCGAAAAGAAGAGAGAAAATTTTACCTATTTTTTTAGTAGAATCCGTAGAATAGGATTGAGGTGCGTAATAAGGCTTGGATTTATTAAACATGCGTAGATATAACTCTAGTCTAGCTATAGTTATCTATAGAGATGTTTCTTCCTTTATTGCAGTCCTATTCATTCGGAACAGCACATGTCTGTCGTGTTAAATTTTTTTTCTATTCAATCTATTTAATGACTATTTAATGAAAAATTGTAAAAAAAATGCAAGTACGAAAATCTTTTGCAAATTCCCTTTTTACGAAAATCTTTTGCAAATTCCCTTCTTATAGGCATTATATACGAATAAGCTACCCGATTAGATAATATCTGTGTAACAATTTATGTTCTAGGGTTTACATATACTGATAATTGCTGTTATAATTGAAATGGGATTTTTTTCTTGAAAAATAAATAATAAATACTGATTAGTTATGTCTCAATTTGGATTTTCTTATCTCATTAGCCTTTTTTTTTTGAATTTTTTTTAATTAAAATTGAGGAATCATTCATGAATTAAATTAATAGTTAATGGTTCCGATTTGTCCTGAATTTTCACTTTTTTGACTGAAAATGCACGTTTTTTTTATCAATAAAAAGGTGGGGGGAAGGGGCTCTTTTAAGATTTAAGAATGGGATTAAGGAAAACGGAATCGAAGATACAAACAAATAAAAAAAAGAAGTTTAGAACTCCCCTTTTTTAGTTTTTGGGGGGTATTCTCATATATTTTTTTGTATCATTTTGGCGGCATGGCCGAGTGGTAAGGCGGGGGACTGCAAATCCTTTTTCCCCAGTTCAAATCCGGGTGTCGCCTGATCGACAAAATAGCTTATTCCGTTTTGTTGATATAAAACTTGACAATTTTTTTTCCAGCAGAAGCAAGCGGGAGAAAGGGACTCTTGAGACTTCCTTGATTCTAAATTCTAAGCATCCCCAGGTTTTATTCTTTAAAATTATATAAATCCTTACGTCTCGGATTCAAGAATTCAAGAAAGATTCTAGTAGTGAAAAGGAATCGGTAAATCTTAATATGATAGTCCTTCCATTCCACTACTCATGTAGTGTCTGTCTACTGACTGGGTCTTGAATTAGATTGGATAGGGATAGATATAGATCGGCCAGGGAATCGAATTCCATTTTTAGTTGGGGAAGGGGCGAAAAAACTTTGTATACAGACTCCTGAACGTATATGAGCACTCCGTCATTTATTCAATATTAGTTAGATTAAATAGCTAATTGGCTTTCTTTTTTTTTTCTTTTTCTATTGAATAAATTAAAATAAAAAGAAAATTCTAATATATAATATATATAGAAATAAATATTCATTATATTCCTTTTTATTCAAAAATTCAAAAAGAATATTAGAATTAAATATTCTAATAAATTGGAAAAATGAAAATATTTATTAATATTTAGAAAATTGAAATTTAATTAAAAAGAAAAAAGAATTCTTTCTTTAAGGAAAATTCTATTATATAATATATATAGAAATAAATATTCATTATATTCCTTTTTATTCAAAAATTCAAAAAGAATATTAGAATTAAATATTCTAATAAATTGAAAAATGAAAATATTTATTAATATTTAGAAAATTGAAATTTAATTAAAAAGAAAAAAGAATTCTTTCTTTTCGGCAACCCCTAGTGAAAGAATTTATTCGGCTGTCTTCCGATTGTTTTACAGAGACAATCGGGAGACGGTAAGGATTAGATTAAATGGAACTAAGAGTATGCGAAGTGATCTATCTTGATTCTATATATATATATATATTTTTAACTTAATGAAATCGAGGGCAACAAAATAAAGCATAGGTCTTATTATTCCTACCTGTTAGTAACATTCATTCCCTTAATACTGCCAAGGGTGTCTCCGGATATTTTATTTGTACTTAATGTTTTCTGATTATACTAGAAATCATATAAGAACTTGTTAGATGTTATAATTGGATTTATTGGATTCTTTCGTCAATGATGTTAGGCCAGAATCCCTTTTTGACTCTGTGCCAATGATTCTACTATTATTTATTATTAGTGAACAATAACAAAAATGAAATAATTCCTTCATATTGATAGAAATAGGAGACATAATTTACATGGATATAGTAAGTCTCGCTTGGGCTGCTTTAATGGTAGTCTTTACATTTTCTCTTTCCCTTGTAGTATGGGGAAGAAGTGGACTCTAAAAATACTACTAATTGAGTTGAGGGAAAAAACGCAAATCAAACTGTATCCATTGTTTTCTAGATGGGTTCTGAAATCTTATTTTTCTATTTAATTCATTAATTCAATTTCTAAATGGAATTCAAAAATATCTGCATTTCGGAATTATAGTGTATTCGAATGGAATAATGTATTCTAGGGATAATATAGAAATAGAAAATACTCTTTCAATTAAACAAATATTTGACTTTTTCCCATGTTCGTATTTTGAAAGTCAAGGTAATACAAATAATCGGAAACTTATTCCAACCAAATTCTTTATTCTTTTTAAAATTTCGATGAACTGGCTCTTACCAAAGTTATATATGGACAATGAGGAACCGCGGAACCCGTTTTTTTATTAGTTATTAAGCGCGGATACACGCTTTCTATAGGAAACAAAATAGACATAGTAGTTGTCTAAAATAGACATAGTAGTTGTCTAAGGAGATACTACACATAATAAGATATTGCCGTTGCCTTAGGCGAGTCACATATTACGTGCTTATCGCTTGTTTTATTATTTAGTTTTTTATTTATTTGAGTTTCGAAATTGGATTTTTGTTTTCATTTCATATCATGGTTCAAACGTTAAAAATCAGTTGGGTTTTCCTAATATTTTCGAAATAGGAAAAAGTTTCCCATAGAACCCCTGGATCATCTATTAACTATTTAATCAATTATTTCTTCTTAAATCAATTACTTCTTCGGAATGCTAAAAAGATTATTTGAATTTTTTAAAAAGATTATTTGATTTTTTTTAATATGATATCGGGATTGGTCTTGAAAATAATCTGAAATCTAGAAATTCGAATCGGAAGAAAAAGAGTTGCCTTTTGATTATTTCAGACTAATACAAATCAATAGATGAAACCAAAAAAATTGGGACGCTATGCGCATTACATATATGTGATTGATATTCTATATATATGAAGATAGATATTGTAAATCGATTCATATTAAACCTCTATCTTTCTAGAGTAAAACTTTATACACTACAATAATAGATAGTATGGTAGAAAGAAATATATTTTATTTCTTTCTACCATACTATCAGATTTCATAGAATACTGCTGATTCTAGTCCGATCATTTCATTTAAGAGTAAGACGCGAAATGGAAATCCTTTTTCATTTTTTCTTACATCATTGCATTGATAAGAACTAAGAAGTCAAGTTTAAGTCAAATTAATCACTTTGACTTACCGTTTTTACGTAAATTATAAGTAAGAAGGCAGTAGGAACTAGAATGAACAATGCAGTAGCAATAAATGCGAGAATATTTACTTCCATAATCTCATCGTTAGATTTCTCTTTAATTCGCAATAACTCGGGATTTAATCCCATAGAGATGATAAATCTTTCGTCGGTAAATTCACTGGTATAAATTACATCTCGATGATATCGAATCGGATCAATATCATGAATAACAATATCTGAACTATCAAATCGATTCATCGTCAAGAATTGAATAGTATAACATAGGAAGATCTTTTATCCATACCAAATTCAAAAATGGATTTCTGATCCAATCAAAAATTCCTTTACTTTTTTTTAATATTCTCATCCTTCGATTAGTAATAGGATAAACATATATCAAAAGTGAAGTGTGAAATTGGAATGAGATACATTGTTTAAAATGCAAATAATTAGGAATTGAAATTGGTACTTAGTACTTGAGGTTATAAAAAATCGGAGCCAGAAAAGGATAAACTTTGAATCCTAAAGTGTTCTATCAAAATCAAAGGAACTCCTTTTTTTTTGTATCGTGAAAATTCCATTTGTGTATGTGTATGTTCACTGTAAACATATTACTCTAGTACTCTATTTCATTACACAGATCGGGAGTAATCGAAAAAGCCAGGTCTAGTAGTACGGTATCTCCTTCTCTTGGAATCCTGAATATAACGCTACTAATAATTGTGCTAATCCACATATGTTTCTTTTCCATCAATCAGTATTAGTTGAAGAAATGGAAATTTCCCTATTGGTTTGATGAGAAATGTGAAACGAAAAAAAGAAAAAAAGAGAGATCCCTGTTAGGAATGAGATTATGTTTGTTATTTTGACTCCCTTTCACAGAAGAAATGAATTGATGTATTTTTTTATTGGATTTCTATCCATCGGGACTGACGGGGCTCGAACCCGCAGCTTCCGCCTTGACAGGGCGGTGCTCTGACCAATTGAACTACAATCCCAAGAAAAAAAGTGTACAGCATGCATATTCTTACGATTTCATTCAAATCTTTTCTATTTCGATTTTAGATTCGAATTGTCTTGTTCTAACTGGCAGAGGCGGGACTAATATATTGATATTTTTTTTTATATGGATATGCACTTTAGCCAGATCTACACGGATTACTAGTAATCTGTTTGTTATTTCCAAATCGATTGAAAATCAATCTTTCAATAAATCAATGAAAATAAAAAAGAGTCTCTTTTTATTTAGACTTTATACTTACAGATCTTGATATGAATCTAGATCATTAGCAAGATCTGAATTTGTGGAAAAAATACGTAATAAAATAAAAATAAGTAGGGATGTAGCAGATTTTTAGTCTTGTGTATCAGAGCTCATTGGGCATTTCCGGAGAACAACAAATGGTTACATCATCTCATGGTGGATCGGCGAATTATTGGGCCGAGCTGGATTTGAACCAGCGTAGACATATTGCCAACGAATTTACAGTCCGTCCCCATTAACCGCTCGGGCATCGACCCAGGAAAAATCAATTTAAGTCCTTATTGATAATCCACGATCAACTTCCTTTCGTAGTACCCTACCCCCAGGGGAAGTCGAATCCCCGCTGCCTCCTTGAAAGAGAGATGTCCTGAACCACTAGACGATGGGGGCATACTTGCCCGACCGCCATTATAGTATGTTCATAGTATGAACAGTTTTTTGAAATTGTCAATATAATGGAATGATATGATATGACTCGATCAGAAGGATCTTTCCGTCTTTCATAATTCCATAGAATCTTTGGATTCATCATTCTCGTTTTGAAATTGTTCATTCCAATCGCCACTCTAGAATTCTAAAAAAAAAAAAAAAAAAAAGGAATACGAAAGAGAGATAGGAGCCTTTCGGGGAATGATTGGTTTGCCGGAAAAGAAAAGGCGAGGGGGTTAAACTTCATTTCTTTCACTTTCATTCATTGTTAAGAAGGATTCGGTGGGCATATTTCTATCTCACACTAAGCCGGGAAATTAAAAAACGATAATCAATCTGGAAATCCGGGAAGAGGGATAGGGATCAACAAGTTATTGAAAAATAGTTTTTCGATAAGAATTTGGTTGAGAGACAAATTGAATCCATTTATCAACTATTCGATGAAAAATCTTGTATCTATGTTGAATTGGTGGATACATGTATCAATCAAATGAATTTCGTTAGGATGAGGATCAATTCAATTAGAATCGGTTTTGAAATAATTCATTACATTGATATTTAGAATATCAAATATCAATAAACCCATTTTACCTATATTATACTCACTAAGTAAATCAAATTTATTGTTCCTTAATGAGCCGCTATGCAGATGCAGATAAAACGTATCTATGTATATATATTCTAATTTCATATAAATTTCATTCTAATTTCATATAAATTTCATATAATAAGTAAAGTATATGCAGTAATAAATATATGTACTAGACTCATAGTGGCTAGTTCCTTATTCAGGAATTGAATCAAACGGGGCCCTTTTAACTCAGTGGTAGAGTAACGCCATGGTAAGGCGTAAGTCATCGGTTCAAATCCGATAAGGGGCTTTTTTCTTTTTTCATAAAACTCCAGCGGTAGTATTCATATTTGAACAGAGAATAGAGATATTGTTGATATTTGTAATAAAATAAGGAATCGTAGAATTTCATTATAAAATGGAATTCTGAATTCTAATAAATTATCGTTATCATTCTAATGAATTCGAATATAGTAATTCTAGTCGAATATAGTATCGTTATCATTCTAATGAATTCGAATATAGTAATTCTAGTTAGAAAGTAGAACATTTTTTTTATTATTTCATTAGAATGAATAATGATAAGTCATCCCCTTTAATTGCCAGATATTCGTTTTTGCCAGATATTCGTATTTTCTATTATTCCAATCAAAATCAATCGGAAAGATTATAAATCAGCAAAAGAAAAAGTAAGTAGACCTAACCCATTGAATCAGAACTATATCAACTATTCTGATATTCAAATTCGATAGAGATGAAATTAGAACAGTGGATCTTTTTTTATTTCATTTTTTATATTTGTTTGATTTGGACTCCGCAAGAATCTGTCGATATTTCCGATTAAATCTTCTTGTTCCTAGAGGTTCTATAGGAAAAAATTGCTATTCCCTTCCTCCACGGAGAAAGGTTTATTCCAAGTCCCAACATACAAATAATTTCTCATTTTCAATATCTTTCAGAACACAACATAAGAAAAGATCAATTTACTCTATTCTAAATTAGAATTCTATATTCTATATATTATTTATATAAGATATGATATATCTATCTAAAACTAAAAGAAATCTATCAAATCGCGGCTTCACGTATCAAAAATTTTCATATCGATGCATACGATATCTTTTCCAGCAATTGATGGATGCGAGAAAGAGACTTTCACTTACAGTCTCTTATTATTCATCTATAAAATTCAATGCAATATACAATATTTTCCATACAATATTTTCAATACAATATTAATAAAATTCATTCGATTTTTTCTGACAGATAAAAGTAACTAGAAAAAATATTCAAAGTGTCTTTCTTGCCTCGATCCGCAAAAAAAATAGACTTTGGAGTTTTTTTTTATTAATCTGAAAGAAAGGAAAATATAACAAAGAAGACAATACCAATAAAAGAAAAACAAAGAAAGTAATAAAAAATATGATACTGTAGTAGTTTACTACACAATATAGTAGTTTACTACACATAGAAATTAGAAGAATATATAAAACTATTTATTTTTCTCAATTTCACGAACAAGATTCAAGAATAAGATTTTTTGATGAAACGAGAGGAGTATGTCTGGGAATCAACTGGTAACGAAAAAAGGGATCATTTGTTTCTTGAACAGTTCTTTCAAAAAATTAATCCACCAGATTTATGAGTAATAAGATAATTCATGGCTTAGGGGGGGTTTTAAGAATAGAAAGGAA